TCCACTCATTGAAACTGAAAAGCAAATAAGTAAACAATTAAATTGGATTCGTTGGCTGGTACCAACAAAATGGAGTGCTAAACCCAGTTCGTTTCGTATTGAATTGAATTAATCGATCACCTTGCTATCGAACATTTATTTTGGATTCAAAATTTTTTGAAAAAGAAATTCGACATATTTTTTATTTTTATTTTTATTTATTATTATGAGAATCAATCCTACTACTTCTGGTCCTGGAGTTTCCGCGTTTGAAAAAAAGACCCTGGGGCGGATCGCTCAAATCATTGGCCCGGTGCTAGATGTAGCCTTTCCACCGGGCAAGATGCCAAATATTTACAACGCTTTGGTAGTTAAAGGGCGAGATGCTGTTGGACAACAAATTAATGTGACTTGTGAAGTCCAGCAATTATTAGGAAATAATCGAGTTCGAGCTGTAGCTATGAGTGCTACAGATGGTTTAATGAGAGGGATGGAAGTGATTGACACGGGAGCTCCTCTAAGTGTTCCAGTCGGCGGGGCGACTCTAGGACGAATTTTTAACGTGCTTGGAGAACCTGTTGATGATTTAGGTCCTGTAGATACTCGCACAACATCCCCTATTCATAGATCTGCCCCTGCCTTTATACAATTAGATACAAAATTATCCATCTTTGAAACAGGAATTAAAGTAGTAGATCTTTTAGCCCCTTATCGGCGTGGGGGAAAAATAGGACTTTTCGGGGGAGCTGGGGTGGGGAAAACAGTACTAATTATGGAATTAATTAACAACATTGCGAAAGCTCATGGAGGTGTATCCGTATTTGGCGGAGTAGGGGAACGTACTCGTGAAGGAAATGATCTTTACATGGAAATGAAAGAATCTGGAGTAATTAATGAAGAAAATATTGCAGAATCGAAGGTAGCTCTAGTCTATGGTCAGATGAATGAACCACCGGGAGCTCGTATGAGAGTTGGTTTGACTGCCCTAACTATGGCGGAATATTTCCGGGATGTTAATGAACAAGACGTACTTCTATTTATTGATAATATCTTCCGTTTCGTCCAAGCAGGATCAGAGGTATCTGCTTTATTGGGTAGAATGCCTTCCGCTGTGGGTTATCAACCCACTCTTAGTACCGAAATGGGTTCTTTACAAGAAAGAATTACTTCTACCAAAGAAGGATCCATAACTTCCATTCAAGCTGTTTATGTACCTGCGGACGATTTGACTGACCCCGCTCCTGCCACGACATTTGCGCATTTAGATGCTACTACTGTACTATCAAGAGGATTAGCCGCTAAAGGTATCTATCCAGCAGTAGATCCTTTAGATTCAACATCAACTATGCTCCAACCTCAGATTGTTGGTGAAGAACATTATGAAACTGCGCAAAGAGTTAAACAAACTTTACAACGTTACAAAGAACTTCAGGACATTATAGCTATCCTTGGGTTGGACGAATTATCCGAAGAGGATCGCTTAACTGTAGCAAGAGCACGAAAAATCGAGCGCTTCTTATCTCAACCCTTTTTCGTAGCAGAAGTATTTACGGGTTCCCCGGGGAAATACGTCGGTCTAGCAGAAACAATTAGAGGGTTTAAATTGATCCTTTCCGGAGAATTAGATGGTCTCCCTGAACAGGCCTTTTATTTGGTAGGGAACATTGATGAAGCTACAGCGAAGGCTACGACTTTAGAAACGGAGAACAACTTGAAGAAATGACCTTAAATCTTTGTGTACTGACTCCCAATCGAATTGTTTGGGATTCAGAAGTGAAAGAAATAATTTTATCTACCAATAGTGGACAAATTGGCGTATTACCAAATCACGCGCCTATTGCTACAGCTGTCGATATTGGTATTTTGAGAATACGTCTTAACGAACAATGGTTAACCATGGCTCTGATGGGCGGTTTTGCTAGAATAGGCAATAATGAGATTACTATTTTAGTAAATGATGCGGAGAAGGGTAGTGACATTGATCCACAAGAAGCTCAGCAAACTCTTGAAATAGCAGAAGCTAGCTTAAGGAAAGCTGAAGGAAAGAGACAAATAATTGAGGCAAATCTAGCTCTTAGACGAGCTAGAGCCCGAGTAGAGGCTATCACTGTGATTTCGTAACTAGTTAGTGCTTTCCGAATAATCAATAATCATCAAAGGAACTTCTGTATAAACAGAAGTTCTGTTTATACACCCTATTTTTTATTTTTCTAATTTTATAAATAGAATCATAAGTGGAATCGGATTCTAAATACAAGGAAAAATTTTTGAATTCAAAAAACAAAAAAATGAAATATAAAAGAATGGAAAAAATAAAAAATTAATAAAACAAGATGGATAGAAAAACTTATTAGATACCATTGATTTTGATATCTAATAAGGTCTACCTACTATTGGATTTGAACCAATGACTCCCGCCGTATGAAAGCAATACTCTAACCACTGAGTTAAGTAGGTCTTTTATAATCACAAAGAGAAAGAAATGGAACTCGTCGCATCGACGGATTATAAATGGAATATC